TTTATTCATATTCAATTCATTAGGCCAGCGTGAAACTAAGAAAGATAGATGTGCCTAAGGCGTAAGCAAACTGTGCACGCTAAGAGAAGAGGAGAGATGTTCGCAATGACTACCACAAGAAAGCCGCCCCCTATCTCTAAAAGGGCCCGTCACTTCGTTCGTACCTTCTTGGCTTAGGCTTGCAACTTCACTTACTTTATGGCCTTGCCGCCTTTTTCTAGCAGAAGCTAAGCGCTTGAAAAGCGCGCTAAGAAAGGTTGCTTCTGTCGGCCTTTATGTGCAACAGTCCACCAGTAGCGGAAGATAGGGTTACCGTACATACAAGAGTCTTCCAGTTCTTACGGAAGCTCCTTCTTACCAGTCAAGTAGTACAACAGCTGTATCTTATCTTATAGCCCGGCGCGGCGGGTCTTTTAATTCAGTAGATAGAAGAAAGTATTAGATAAGGAGTAGGTGAGTGAGTCCTCGCTGACCTGAGCGATTTCGATCACCTAGCAGGCCTTTTATTTGATAGGTAACATCGCCAAAGCGTATCATCAGATTTGACTACGAAGGAAGGAACTCGGCAGAAGATCGGTCTGCAAGAAAGGCCTACTTATCCACGGGTTCATTGACAAAACCGCCGTAGGAATGGAGACCTTTCAATAGAGCGGAGGCGAACTGATCAACGAGAAAGAGGCCCTACTCACTACAAAGGAATACACCACAAGATCAAACTGCACTCATGCCTCTCCCGCATCAAGTTGACCGCCAGACTGGAGCTTCGTAACATGTTGACGAAGACTTCCGAACTGAGGGTTCGGTCAGTACAAGAGACTACTTTGTCTCCTCGGAAGAAGAATAGCCCCGCTCTCTAGCCGACTGATCCCGTTGATCAAACTGGGAGGGAACGTGTCACATTAGAGGTGAACGATCAGAGGTGTCCTCTAATCACTACGATGAGCTGGTCCCTCTTTTAGTAGACTCAGCTATGAATATTCATGAAAAAATGAATGCCGGGCTCTTTCTTTCACAGCTAATCCCATTTTCTTAATGCCGAGACTTTCTCTTTCGTCGAGCCCCGAGCTTGTGGTCCTCCTTTGAGTTTGGGTTCAATTGGATGAATCTGTCAAGTCAAGGTCAACGTACGTAGCAGCAAGGATGGTGCATCGCCTATTTCTCGTTCTCGCTCGGGAGCCAAAACGAACACGCCTGCTACCTACTGTACTGGACCTTCGACCAGGCATTCTACCTTTGTCGATCGGAACCAATACCACTGCATTGCGCTCGAACAGTTGAGCGGCCGCCGGCCCTTCCGTGCACAGATATAGATTCATTCTTCGTACCTCTGGTCCAGCCTCACAACCCTTCGCGGGTTGGTAAGAAGTCAGTCTTGTTTGGTAAGACGGAATTTGACAAAGAAAAGAGAGTGCTCGCCCCGGCCAACAAAGACCGTAATTACATAGATAACTGCTCCTCCCCTTCTCCGTCTTTAAGGCTTTAAGGCGAACCGTATGGCGGCTGGAAATAAAGACGACCTCACCTTCTCGTAGATGGTGTCAGTGAGAGCCATTTTAGTACCCCCCGTTGACCTTTTTTTGTAGATAGAATCTTCAATGAGTGGAAACAAGCAACCTTACTAAGCTAAGAAAGGTGCTTGTTGAGTAAGGCCGGCTTTCTTCCAATGCTTGAGCGCTTCTTTCTCATATCGATCATTCAATATCCTTGACTTTTCAATAAGGGGCGCGTTAGCTAGGCCGTTTTCTTGCAGGAGTGCTAGCGCGCGCCCTTACGTTTTCTTCGCTTGCTCTGCAGTACGAGCCTCATACAAAGCCGCGCCCCTTTAATATGATGAAGAGGGGCCACCCTCTTTTATTTTCCGCACCAATCCTTATTTACTACTACATCTTTTTTGGGGTGTATAGCTCAGTTGGTAGAGCATTGGGCTTTTAACCTAATGGTCGCAGGTTCAAGTCCTGCTATACCCAAACCTAACTTGCACTATACTATGAGTAAGGATGCGTAGTAGCGCAAAGAGCACTCTTTGGCCTTTAGATTAGAGGCGCTTCGCCGTCTTTGATTGGATGGAAACAGATATCTAAAGTGTGCAGTGAAGGATCTTTATATTATAGGTAGCCAGCCAAAGCGCTTACCTTTCATCAAAGGGGCCGTAATCAGCCTCAAGATTTGAGATTCCGTAAGTAACTCAGTGAGTGCCTTTCTAAGAAAGAAGGGCTTGGAAGAAGAAAATGAAATACGAACAACCGCGCTGGTTGTAATAGATCGACTTTCATGCTAGTTCTTGCTCCAGCATGAAAGTTCCATTTCAGGGAAGGACGACGTACTATGATACTTTCTGTTTTGTCGAGCCTTGCTTTGGTCTCTGGTTTGATGGTTGTACGTGCTAAAAATCCGGTACATTCCGTTTTGTTTCCCATCCCAGTCTTTCGCAACACTTCAGGTTTACTTCTTTTGTTAGGTCTCGACTTTTTCGCTATGATCTTCCCAGTAGTTTATATAGGAGCTATAGCCGTTTCATTCCTATTCGTTGTTATGATGTTCCATATTCAAATAGCGGAGATTCACGAAGAAGTATTGCGCTATTTACCAGTGAGTGGTATTATTGGACTGATCTTTTGGTGGGAAATGTTCTTCATTTTAGATAATGAAAGCATTCCATTACTACCAACCCAAAGAAATACGACCTCTCTGAGATATATGGTTTATGCCGGAAAGGTACGAAGTTGGACTAATTTGGAAACATTGGGCAATTTACTTTATACCTACTATTCCGTCTGGTTTTTGGTTCCTAGTCTTATTTTATTAGTAGCCATGATTGGGGCTATAGTACTGACTATGCATAGGACTACTAAGGTGAAAAGACAGGATGTATTCCGACGAAATGCTATTGATTCTAGGAGGACTATAATGAGGGGGATGACAGATCTACTAAAGGAAAGTCGCTTGATATTGGTTCGAATCCAATTCGTGAGATGGCCATCTTGGTCATATAGATGTCTTGACACCCTTATTTTCTTTTCTCATTTTCGAATGACTGTCCCATTCCATTTTTGGTATAACTGGACCCGCTATACGATGTATTAGTAGAACCCCTGGGATACGACGCCCTGCTCCTTGAGTATCATGGGATTGAATACCCCGACCTCCCAGAGGCTCCCGAGAAAGCTATTTCAGCCTTCCGGACAGTTAAGGGCAATTCCTACGTCCCTCATCGGTCTGAATCCCCACCCCCGCATAACACTTACTAGATTTTGAAAGAAAAACTGAAAAAACGCTTCACTTCCTGACCTTATTCTCGAGTAGGAAGGGTTCTCGCTACTAAAGAAATTTCTTCAGTTGAAGTAGCTCTTTCCTGAGATGTCTTTCAAGCTGAAGAAGGAAGGGCGCTTTCCTTCGTTGAACACAAGACAGACGGGGGCAAATCCAATCCCTTAATTCTTTGATCCCAATTCAATTGTTGTTTGATGTAATAATAGAGGTGTCAGGCTCAGACTCTGAGAAAGATGACATGCGGTTAGTCCCAACTCTTAGTCTCGTAGTCTTGAAACTCAGCCGTACTTCCTTTGGCTGGCCTTTCGATCCCCTCGTTCACAAAGGGGCGCAACTGAAGCTCATCTAACGATGTGATAGTGGCTGTTCGCTCCTCTTTCTCTTCCTCTTTTTCTGCTTCTGCTAGGATTTTGTCCTGATAGCGCCGTGCTTGTTCAAGAAAGAGAGAGTCCCTTTGACGGAGAGAAAGACTCCGGGGATAGATAGTCAATGGCCTATGAGGAAGACATCTCCTCTGTTTTTGCTCTTCTTTTTTGCCTTTGGGCTTTTTGACTGTCCAACTCAATATCTTAAAATAGAAGTCATCTTTCTTCAAAGGCCGTTGACTCTGCTTCCTTGATTGAATAATCGAAGGTGAATCAATCAGACAGGACGGACGTGTGATAACAACACTTGCTTTCGTGCTGGAATTCCCCTTGGCGTCACTCACCTCTCTTTCCCTTGCTTTGCTCCCGTTTACCACAATGGCTGTCTCGCTGTCTACTGGAGCTCGGATCCGACTCAAAGTGGGTTCGTGTGTATGCGCCCTGCCCAGAGCTAGCCTGAAAGAAAGTTCAATAAAAATGATTGACACTTGAAAGTAAGGTGAAGACTCTTTCCCCTAATCCATCCATGAATATACTTTTTTCGCTAAGAAAGCCTCTACTGGGCGGGCTACTCCAATAATTACTTTTTTTCTGGGTTCTTTCATAACATAAAGTCATCTAAACAACAGCTTTTAGCTTGCTTCTTGATTGTGGCGATCCCCTTCTTCTGTTCTTGACTCGTACCTGAAGCTAAGCCGGACTCAAGGAGGCTTCAAAGCCAGATCTTCGTCTTTCATATAGAAAGGAGACCTCTCCTTCTCAGGTTATCCCATTTTTTGCTTGAATCCGGCCGTCAACTTCTTCAACTGCTGATGCCGCTGACCTATATGGTGTGCTTTTCGTTCTTTTTGCTTCGAGCGCCCTTTCCCCTTCTCCGCACTCAAGTTGCTGTCTTTCCTATGGCTTGGACCCTTCCGTGCCTCTGAGGAAAGATTCTCGCTACTCAAGAAATTTAGTAAGTGAAGTTATCCTATCAGCTTAAAAAGGGCTTTCTCAGGTCGACCTTTCTTTAGGTTAAGTGGCGTGTAGCTAATCTCGCTAATATCTCAGATCGGGGGACAACTCTGTCTCCGCTTCTGCTCGTGCACTCGTTAAAGCAAACTCATGGCCTAGTTGGTGAATGAGCCTACAAGTGGTAACCGCTCTGTATCCGTCATCTCTTTTGAAGAAGCTGCTGAGCTAGATGCGGCGCTTTCAAAATCCCGTGACTCTCAGTCATCTATCTTCTTTTCACCTGAAAATGTTGGATTGGGGGAAGGCTTTCCTTCTTTGTTGACTTCAACTGATACCGGCCGATAGCCCAATCTCTTAGTCTCGGAACTAATTGTCTATCTAGTAGCCACTCCTTGCTTTGATGAGTTAAGTGAAATGAAAGTCGATTTTGATCCTATATCGCAGCATCATGACTCGTCAATGAAGCCGACACGGGGCTAGAGTCATCACATCAAGTATTGGGCACGTGGGTGAGTGAACTCTAGTTGTGCTTGAGTTGCGATCCGCTCCGGTCAAGTCGAACCTTGCCAATTAGCTTCTGGAGATCGGGTTCTCACTACCAGTCTAAGTGGGAATTCTTCTAAGAAAGCCCCTTCTTCTAGTCTTTATCTTGAATCTTTCTTATTGTCTTTCCCTTTCATCTTGATATAAACTCTGACATTAACAAAGCATCGGGCGGGGAAGCTTTCAATATTATGATGAAAGAGACTATCGGAGAAGGTCCCACTCTGCTTGCGTCCGCTAGCTGACGACGTGTGTAACGCATGCTCCTGTTCCGCGGTTGGTGTTATATATAGAAGTTCTTGGTTGAGAGTATCGGGTCTTCAATTAGGGCTGATCTCCTCAACGCATCCGCTGTTCAATCATCTGCTGCTGATGGTCTTGTTGTCGCAGACGGTCTTCTGTTGGCAATTGAATCAACTCTTACTGCTCGAGTAGACGGTCTTCTTGGTGAGTGAATCATCTTCATCCTATAATAAATAAGGACATTTACACCACCTATTACAGGTCAGGTCCTAAAGCTATAGTGTAATTCCCTGTGACTATTGACAGGAGATCCTTCTATGCTTTCACCGATAATCACATCCAACTACATCCAGGAATCGCATCTGCCAGATGTGGTTTCGGGACCAGGCGTGTAACCTCGATAGCATGTGCCCTAGCCACCCAAGCCTATTAGTCGCTTAGATAAAGAAGGAAGCCCTTCGGGAGCTATTCTTTCCCTGATATTGGCAGGACTTACTAGCCCCTAGCTGTTTCAATGGTAGGAGCAGGGGATTGCAGAGGGACATCCGTGCTAAGAAGAAGGGACTGCAGCCCCAAGGTGTAGCATCAGTTCCAGACAACCGCTCAAGTTCAAGTAATTCTGTCCTAGGAAGAAAGGCTCGAAAGCCTAAAGCTATGATTTATACTTGCTCTCTCCCTGAAGTGGATGTGGAAAAGCGGGCGCTAATGCAAGGAAAGGAGGTGTTGTTCGTCCACTTCTGCTCCAGCTGAGAAATTCCCTTGTAGTCAGAGGAAACTCAAACGTAAGCTAGAACCGGAGAAGAGAAGATACTTTAGGTTTAGTCCTATTGCCTGGAAGTAGAGGGGAGTTCACTCACACCCGGGGCTGCTTCATTCTCCTAAGCCTCAGAATAGACACCTTGCTGAAGCCCTAGGAGGGGAAGGAGTTAGTCTTCTAGTTTATCCCAGACTTATTGGAAATGGAAAGCCAGGGGAATGCTACCAACTCCCTTTACTCCCACGTTGGAAAGCATATGAACTTGACTGAACTGAATGACCAGCCCCGGGCCGGGGTAAAAGAAGAAGGGATAAGATAAGACAGTAGCACCCACCACTCTGTCAGTAGAAGGTTATCCAGTCGATCTTCGTAAGTAAGTAAGTAACACTTTCATCGATGATTCCTCTAATCCTCTAAAGGCTTAGAAGGGAGCTGAACCGTTTATATCTATGAAATTCTTTGGCAGAGGAGTGGCCTCACTTCGCTCGCCTCCCTTCCGGTCGCCTCAGCTTCTGAATCCAATCTTGAACGTTCAGTTAGGCATTCACAAATTCACTTCTCTTTCAAGTTCCAATAAGATTGTTATGCTCGTGGTGACTTCAATTCTCATTGCCCCTTCTAAATGGTTACAGGACTAGGGCCCTACTAGCCTCATCGGCCGATGTCTGCCGTCTCGCGATTCTTGCGTTTATAGACCGAAGGAAAATAACTCCAATCCTTCTTCAGGGCAACATGCTATATTATATGATATATCTTGGGAGTTGAAGGTCGCAGTCCCTTTCCCTCAGGCGAGTTCCTCACTGAACTTAAAAGAGGAAGGAGTCTTTGCGAATTCAGTAGCTATGCTATGTAATACATACCTGACTTCTACCTTCGTGTGTCAATGGATCTTTCACATACTCCCTATTTATTATGTTTCCCTATTGGTCTCACTACCATACCAAACCCTCCCTCCGGTCGCCTCGTTCCCTTGCTTTTCCATTGCTTTGATCCTCTGTCTCTGAAACCTTCCTTAATTAAATTAAGTGGAGAATTCCTTCGTACTTGAGTGTCCCAATGAGCCCGTAGGCAAGGTCCTTACTATTTTCACGCATGACATGAGGTTGTCTACCTCACTAGTATTTGAACTGGAATGCCAGGCGGAGGAGTGTAACTGCCTTATCGCGCTATCCGACTTGTATGTGAAAAGCATTTCGTACTCGTAACTGATCCCTTCCTAGCGAAAGGTGTGCTCCAATGAAAAGTACACAACACTAGTAGTGCCCCTTTTGACGACCAAGTCACAATGGAAACAATGTATCTCTCTGGGGATGCGAAGAATATTTGAAAGCACTTTCGAACCATCACACGGATTCCAACCCAACTGCCCATGATATGGTAAGAACGGAATAGAAGGGAAAAAAAGTCTTCTATGCGCAGACGTGAAAGCTCTATCAATAGAACTAGCTTCTTTTTATTTAGAGAGGAACGATTCCCTCGTCTGAGAATCTTCATTCACGCACTATTCCTCCCCACTAAAAAAAGAGCGATTGAGAATCTCGAGAACCTTAAACAAAAATGCAGAAGTGAGCGTACCCCGAGGCTCTCCTCTCTCCCTCTTTTTTAGCCAACACCATCAACCCCATTTTTCAGCTTGAATGGGTCAAAGCCAAAAATATGATTAATAAAAGGAAAGGAGATCAGAAAAATAGGCGGACGACTTATAGTATAGGTCGGATGTTTCCGTGAGCAGTAAGCAGCAGATCCCCCCTTATTTTGGGAAAGCTGGTGGCCGCGTGTGAATTCTTTCAAGGCAAGGGGCGGCCTGATTCGACATTGTTGTTTACTCTGATCCGGTCGAGGTGGTTTTCACCAGCGCGTAGGTGGTCTAAGTTCCTATGACCGAGTCTTTCTGGCCCCTGTGAACATCTTTTCTTAATGTATTAAAGAGGGCCTCTCTAACCGGTGAAGGTGGGTGTCCACTAACGGCCATTCCTGGCTCGGCTCCGATAACGCAATTCCGGGAGGAGTCGGTAGTTGGGCACTGGATCCCTTCGGACCTGGAGAACGTGTGACGCTGAGTCGGGGTTTGGTGAACCAACAGGTCGCTCCTCTAGTTGAAGTATCGGGCCCCTTTTTTGTTGCCTAGGTTACACCTTCGGAATACCCCAGAAGGGAATTTTTCTCTACTCCCCCCAATCTTCACTTTACGCCACGCCGACTCCCCTTTCGTCATAAGGCGTGGAATTAGACCAAGGGGAATCTCCATAGGAACAAGTCCCTTAGATTTCGCACATAGGAGATCGAGACACAGCCCCAGGGCTATGGGGAAAGATGTAGATCGATCACCCTAGATAGACAACTACATAGAGGGTCTCTCTCTACAAGTCAGTCTATATATTCTTGGATTTCGTTCCCCCCGTAAGATCAATTAGTTTACGATATAGATAGATATATATTTAACAACAACATTCTAAGAAAAGATATTAATAGATATCGGTAGTTGTCCGGTCGTACCCAAACAATAAGATTCCTGAGGAAAATGCACCTAAGATCAAATATTTCGAGCCGGCTTCCGTGGAAAATTCAGACTTTCTTTTTGATGCTGCGATCACATAAAAACATAAACTTTGAGGCTCAATAGCTAAATACATGGCAATTGAATCATAAGCCGAGATCATAAAGAGCATACTGCGAGTAGGAAGTGGAATTAATACAATGGATTCAAAAGCATCAAACCTCTCTTGTTCGGAAGAATCGAAACACATCGAAATGGTACCAGCCGTACTTAATAATAGAAGGATTTGGCAGAAATATGTAAAATTGTCCCTCCTAAAAAGATTATTCCAGAATAAATGGGCAATAGTTAGGAGAGGTGCGCCAGCGGCGAGCAGAAGCAAGGTTATTAGATACCTCAGGAAAGCCCGGCCAGAACCACACGTGCAAGTTTCCCTGCATGTGGCTCGTCCGTGATAACTTCTTCGGATTTGCGTGAACTAGCGGACCGATCACTAAGTGGGGATGCTCCCTCCAGCATGAGCGAACCTTTTCGAAAGTGGTTAGGAATGGGCGCCCCTCTCCCAGCCCGGATCCAGCCAGGTTCTATTGATCATGTCCCCTTCCCAACAGTTGGAACTTGTCTTGGGGCGTCTTTGGCTTTACGAGAGAAAGCTCGCCGTAGAAAAAAGTCTTTCTCTTCCCGTCCCGGGTCATAGGTGCGTCCACAGAAGAGGAAATCGCAATGCATCTTGCTCAGCAGGCGTAGCTTGGAGTGAGAGTGTAGCGGGGGTAAGGAGGCCGCCAGAGAGGAAGGCAAACCGGCCTATTAAGCGCAGCTAAGCTAATATGCGCCGGAGAAAGCCAGGTGCCGTAGGTAAGCTCTATTCGGCCCGGAGCATTGATTCCCCATAACGAAGAGGCTAGCTCTATCTCTCAATTACCTATCCTGTGCTCGAGAAGGTCCCTCAGTTCCTCGGCAGCACCTCGAGGTGCATTTAGTTGTCTTACATGAGACTCGGGATATTACCCACTCCATGGCATGACACCTTTCGGTCATCCATTCCGCCCGCCCGCCCAGACGCGGCGCCTTTTCTCATTATCATCTACCGCCCTTTCTTTCCTCCCCGCTATTCACGCATGAAGATCGTCGTATGTATGCTCGACTTCGGGTGTCGGTGCTATAGTATAGGTAGGAGTACATTATGGCAGGATCAGTCACCCGGGCAAACCAACCCTCCTCCAAGAAGAATTGTGCTATGCCCCCCCGATCCCTATAGAGCGAAAGAGCTGCCTGGTGATCCCTAGGTTGCAGCACGTTCGGTCGTTAACTCCTCGCGCCGCTGCCGCCGTTTCTAGGACCGACCGACGCCTCACCTGCACAGGTACCTACCTAGTGTCGGTCGCACATTCAACATAGCGTTCGGACTCATGTGCCTTCCAGAACCAGGGGTCTTCGAGCCTGCTGCGTACGATTAGCCAGCCTTGCGGCGGCAAAAGGATTCTAAGCCCCCCCATGCTACGGTTCCCTGCGGTCCGAACCCGGTGCCGCATTAGGTTAGGGAACTGGGCGATAATAGCTCCTCCGCATCCCAAAGCGCGCTGCCCTCCTAGGCGCGCAACACTAAGTAATCCAAGCCAACCCACATTACTGACTAACGGTGGATAATCAAATTTCTTAGACGTACTAAATACAACTCCATGAATGAGCAAAATGAAGGTTGCATTAATGATAAAGATCTCTGGGGAAACCGCTAAAAAAAGATTGAACATGTGGGAGGATCCGAACGAATTCTGCTTTCATTTCCCACGTATGGAGCACTGAGTTACTTACGTTACGGTCTTCAGCAGGTAGGCTGCACGCGGCTAGGAAGGCTACGTCCCATGCGTCAGTTTGTGGATCGCGGTCTCACACACTAATCGCACTATGTGGAAGAGTTTTATGGGGGATTGTCCCTAAGTAAATTTTAGTTAAGCTTTGTTCTCTTGCAAAGCGGCGAGCTATAGCTATTTAGAAAAAGAAAAGATTTGAATTTGCAATGCACTATCCGGTCCAGCCCCAATCTCGATGAAAAAAGGAGAAGCAACTAAAGAAGGGTGACGAAGCTTCTTTGCATCCCATAGTGCTGTCGCACTAAGCGACTACCGTTCCAGAGTCGTACAACGAAGTGATTAGCATACCAGAGTGACGCAAGGCTCTAAGCTCGTACCTTATAAGTAAGCTCTTTATGCTCTCTCCGCTCGCTCCTTTTCGTAGCGTAGATCTTTCTTCTCTTAAGAGATTTTTCCTACGAAAACCATTCTTTTATGCGCATCGCTTTAGCGAAGGCAAAGCCAGTTTCTAATCTACTAACGTAAAGCAAGAGAGTAGGTCCAAAAGTATAAAAGAGGGTACTGGGGGAAGAAGGACCACTGCTTTGTTCCAGGGGTGAAGTAGCTGCTTCGAGTTGGACGTTCGTGACTAGTGCCTCGATATGCAGCCTTCACTTGGTCAACGGAACCCAGGATTGCTTGGATCTGCTGCTTCAACTCGGTCAAATGCAACTGCTGGTCTTGGTTCCTTTCGGGCGTGCAGGTGGATCCTATCTCCTTCTTTTGTTCTGGTTCCCGTGCGTGTAGGAGGTCTTTTTTTTGCCATTTCTATTTTTTATGTGTGTCCTGCTCCGGCAAAAAGGGAAGGGAATCAAATTTGACAGTTACAGTAAGCAGCATAGCCCCTCCGAAGCTCTGTTTCGGCCATCTACGGGCAGGATTTCTGGTCCCTTGGAATTCTAGTTATCTAGATTTAGTAGAGCTTATACTTATATATGTGTGGATTTTTAAGGCTTCTATCTTGCTTTTGCTTATGACTCCTAGGCCCTTTATTCGACTTAAAACCATTTAGTCTCGCTGCTATTTGATTCTTTTTTAATCTAAAAAACTATCCATCCGACTTATATCGAAGCAGATTCCAAGATATTGCATGCAACATAAGCGTTGTGCCTTTCTTTGTAGGCCTCCACAGGGCTTTCCGAAGCTGAGCGAATGGTAGACAATCCGTTAACCTTAGTGAGGCTGGGTCCCCTGATTTATTAACTGACATCTTTCTTTACTTAACTTACTCTTTCTAACACTTACATCTCGACGTTAGCTCAGCGGGTGACGAATCAGAGGGGTAATCTAATTTAAGACTCAGCGCTTGCCTCTCCTTCTTTGTATAGTATGTTCGTGTGTTTGGGCGACTGAACGCCGTGTGGTTAGCTGAAGCAGACAATTTGAGTATCCTAGCAGCTACAGCAGCAGAGAGAAGTCTCTGTTCACGTATTCGCCTTAGGTTTAGGTAGTTAGATGCCGTCGAATTTGCATTCCCATTCAATGAAGGTTTGACGCAGCAGGCGTGATTAGCTTGCCTAACCTGATCATCAGGAATAGCGAGACCGCTGGCCTGGGGAACTACGAACTACTAGTTTAGCCTATCTGGCCTAACTAGCTTGTTAAAACAACCTGATCGGGACCTCTACCACTCTTGTAGATCACTGAACTATGCGCCTATCTTCGCTTTTCGATCAGCCGTTGCTCCCCGTTCACTTAGCCTACGAACTCCGGCTCACTTCCAGCTTGGATCACTTCTGGCTCGCTTAGCCCTAGCTCGAAACAGCCAACTCACTTCGCCTACGCAACGAAGAGAAGTAGTTTACTTGCTTAGCTCGAACATGCCAACAGCATTCCGTTCACTTACGCAAGATTCACTCGTTTACTTGTTAGCTAGCGCTATTCCACATCTTAGCTTTCAGGGAAGCCCACGGAGCGGTTCTGAAAGAACGTAGTGGTGAACGAAGTTGACTTTGACTTATAGCATTTCTCCTTCTCTTAGCTGAAGGCTTATCCATGAATCCGGACTTGAAGAACTTGAG